AAACTTTAATAATTTATTTAATTATTCCTTTAGAATTGCAATCTAATATCATTTTTGAATATAAAGTTTGATTAAAGAAATTTTTATTTCATAAATAAATTTACAATTTATTACCTATTTTCAGCCATTTAATCTAAATAAATTTTTAATTATAAATTTTATTTTTGATCCATTTTTCATAAATATTTATATAAATAAAAAAAAAATGAATTGCCTGATAAAAGGATTACCTTGATAGGGTAAATTATAAAATTATAAATTTTATTCATTATATTTAATAGAATTAAACTATTTCTTAAAGTTTCAAAAACTTTTATGCATCATACATTAAAATATATATATATATATATTATTTTTATATTTAAAAAGATAAGCTAATTTAAGCTCTTGGGTTCATACCCCAATTATAAAGGTTATAATCCTTTTCTTTTTAATTAAAAAAATTTTTAATATTTTTTTTATTATTTTAATTTGTAGATCTTTAATTACTATCTCAGCTAATTCTTGATTAAGCGCTTGAATAGGGTTAGAAATTAATTTACTTTCATTTATTCCCCTAATAAATGAAGGAAAAAAAAATTTAATAACTTCTGAAAGAAGATTGAAATATTTTTTAATTCAAGCTTTTGCATCATCTATTCTTTTATTTTCTATTATTTTAACTATATTTATTTTTAATAATAATTGATTAATGCTTAATAATTTTAACGAATTATTAATATTATCCACTTTATTATTAAAAAGAGGAGCTGCTCCATTCCATTTTTGATTTCCTACTGTAATAGAAGGTTTAAATTGGATTAATAATTTAATTTTAATAACTTGACAAAAAATTGCTCCTTTAATCTTAATTTCTTATAATTGAAATTATAATTTATTTATTATTTCTATTTTTCTTTCTATTATTATTGGCTCTTTAGGAGGATTAAACCAAATTTCTCTTCGAAAATTAATAGCTTTCTCATCAATTAATCATCTAGGATGAATATTAACAGCAATAATAAATAATGAACTATTATGACTTACTTATTTTATTTTTTATTCTTTTTTATCTAGATCAATTATTTTAATATTTTATAATTTCAAAATTTTTTATTTTAATCAAATTAATAATTTTTCTTTTATAAATTCAATTATTTCTTTTTTTCTATTTTTAAATTTTTTATCTTTAGGAGGATTACCCCCATTTTTAGGATTTTTACCAAAATGATTAGTAATTCAAAATTTAATTTTTTTTAATCAATATTTTTTATTATTTTTTATTACTTGTTTTTCATTAATTACTCTTTTTTATTATTTACGTTTATCTTTTAGAATTTTTATATTAAATTATAATAAAAATTCTTGAATAATAATAAATAATTACTTTAATAAATATTTAAATTTTTCTTTAATTTTTAATTTTTTTTCTATTTTTGGATTAATTTTAATTTCTTTAATTTATTTAATTTTTTAAGAATTTAAGTTAATTAAACTAATAGTCTTCAAAACTGAAAATAATTGTATTAATCTTTTAATTCTTATTTTTAAAACAATGATTTTTTTCAACAAACCATAAAGATATTGGAACTTTATACTTCATTTTTGGAGCATGATCAGGAATAGTAGGAACTTCTTTAAGTATTTTAATTCGAACTGAATTAAGACATCCCGGAACATTTATTGGAAATGACCAAATTTATAATGTTATTGTTACTGCTCATGCTTTTATTATAATTTTTTTTATAGTTATACCTATTATAATTGGAGGATTTGGAAATTGATTAGTCCCTTTAATATTAGGAGCCCCAGATATAGCTTTCCCTCGAATAAATAATATAAGTTTTTGGCTTCTCCCCCCTTCTTTAACTTTACTTTTAACAGGAAGAATAGTAGAAAATGGGGCTGGAACTGGTTGAACAGTTTACCCCCCTTTATCTTCTAATTTAACTCATGTTGGAGCTTCTGTTGACTTATCAATTTTTTCATTACATTTAGCAGGAATTTCTTCTATTTTGGGAGCTGTAAATTTTATTACTACAGTTATTAATATACGATCATCTGGAATTACACTAGATCGAATACCTTTATTTGTTTGATCAGTAGTAATTACAGCAATTTTATTACTTCTTTCTTTACCTGTATTAGCTGGAGCTATTACCATATTATTAACTGATCGAAATTTAAATACCTCATTTTTTGACCCAATTGGTGGAGGAGACCCTATTCTCTATCAACATTTATTCTGATTTTTTGGACACCCTGAAGTTTATATTTTAATTTTACCTGGATTTGGTATAATTTCTCATATTATTACTCAAGAAAGAGGAAAAAAGGAAACATTTGGAACTTTAGGAATAATTTATGCTATATTAGCTATTGGATTATTAGGATTTATTGTTTGAGCTCATCATATATTTACAGTCGGAATAGATGTAGATACTCGAGCTTATTTTACTTCAGCCACAATAATTATTGCTGTTCCTACTGGAATTAAAATTTTTAGTTGACTAGCTACACTTCATGGAACCCAATTAAACTATAGACCTGCTTTACTATGAACTCTTGGTTTTGTTTTTTTATTTACTGTAGGAGGATTAACAGGAGTAATTTTAGCAAATTCTTCTATTGATATTATTCTTCATGATACATATTATGTTGTTGCCCATTTTCATTATGTTTTATCAATAGGAGCAGTATTTGCAATTATAAGAGGTTTTATTCATTGATATCCATTACTAACTGGTTTAACAATAAACCCCACTTGATTAAAAATCCAGTTTTCAATTATATTTATTGGTGTTAATTTAACATTTTTTCCCCAACATTTCTTAGGATTGGCAGGAATACCTCGTCGTTATTCTGATTTTCCCGATAGATATTTAACTTGAAATATTATTTCTTCCTTAGGAAGCACAATTTCTTTATTTGCAATTGTATTTTTCCTTTTTATTATTTGAGAAAGTATAATTTCTCAACGAACACCTTCTTTTCCTATACAATTATCTTCTTCTATTGAATGATATCATTCTATGCCTCCTATAGAACACTCTTATTCTGAATTACCATTATTATCCTCAAATTTCTAATATGGCAGATTAGTGCAATGAATTTAAGCTTCATATATAAAGATATTTATTCTTTTATTAGAATAATGGCAACATGATCAAATCTTGGTCTTCAAAATAGAATTTCCCCTTTAATAGAACAATTAAATTTTTTTCATGATCATACAATTTTAATTTTAATTATAATTACAAGTTTAATTTCTTATATTATATTTTTATTATTTTTTAACAAATTTACTAATCGATATTTATTACATGGACAAACAATTGAAATTATCTGAACTATTTTACCTGCGATTATTTTAATATTTATTGCTTTTCCTTCTTTACGTCTATTATATTTATTAGATGAAATTAACTCCCCATTAATTACATTAAAAACTATTGGACATCAATGATACTGAAGTTATGAATATTCTAATTTTATAAACTTAGAATTTGATTCTTATATAATTCCTACAAATAGACTTGAAAATAATGGATTTCGCTTATTAGATGTTGATAATCGAATTATTTTACCCTTTAATAATCAAATTCGAATTTTAGTAACTGCAACTGATGTTCTTCACTCTTGAACTATTCCTTCTTTAGGAATCAAAATTGATGCAACCCCTGGACGATTAAATCAAACTAATTTTTTAATAAATCAACCTGGATTATTCTTTGGTCAATGTTCAGAAATTTGTGGAGCTAACCATAGTTTTATACCTATTGTAATTGAAAGTATCCCAATAAGTTACTTTATTAAATGAATTTCTTCTCATATTAATTCATTAGATGACTGAAAGCAAGTAATGATCTCTTAAATCATATAATAGTAAATTAGCAATTACTTCTAATGATTTTTTTTTTTAAAAAAAATTAGTTTCAACAAAAACTTTAGTATGTCAAACTAAAAATATTAGTTTTAATCTAATATTTTTTAATTCCTCAAATAGCTCCTATTAATTGATTAATTTTATTTTTTATTTTTTCTATTACATTAATACTATTTAATATAAAAACTTATTATTGTAATATAAATTCAATTCCTCAACTTTCTCAATCTTTATCATTTAAAAAAAATTATATAAATTGAAAATGATAACAAATTTATTCTCTGTATTTGATCCTTCAACAACATTATTTAATTTATCTTTAAATTGATTAAGAACCTTTATTGGATTATTAATTATTCCCTCTTCTTATTGATTTATACCAAATCGTTTTCAAATTATTTGAAATAAAATTTTAATTACTCTACATAAAGAATTTAAATTATTATTAAATTCTTCTGAACATAATGGTAGAACTTTAATATTTATTTCATTATTTTCTTTAATTATATTCAATAATTTACTAGGATTATTCCCTTATATTTTTACTAGAACTAGACATTTAACTTTAACATTAACTTTAGCTTTCCCTTTATGATTTAGATTTATATTATATGGATGAATTAATCATACTCAACATATATTTGCTCATTTAGTTCCACAAGGAACCCCAAGAATTTTAATACCTTTTATAGTTTGTATTGAAACAATTAGAAATATTATTCGACCAGGAACTTTAGCAGTTCGATTAACAGCAAATATAATTGCAGGACATTTACTTTTAACTTTATTAGGAAATACCGGCCCAATATCAACTCATATCATTTTATCATTAATCGTCTTAACCCAAATTGCCCTTCTTGTTCTTGAATCTGCAGTAGCAATTATTCAATCCTATGTATTTGCTGTATTAAGAACTTTATATTCTAGAGAAGTAAATTAATGTCTACACATTCAAACCACCCTTTTCATTTAGTTGATTATAGCCCTTGACCTTTAACAGGAGCAATTGGAGCAATAACATCTATATCAGGATTAATTCAATGATTTCACCAATATAACATTTCATTATTTTTTTTAGGAAACTTAATTACCATTTTAACTATGTATCAATGATGACGAGATATTTCCCGAGAAGGAACATTTCAAGGATTACATACTTTTATTGTAACTTTAGGACTACGATGAGGAATAATTTTATTTATTATTTCTGAAATTTTTTTCTTTATTTCTTTTTTCTGAAGTTTTTTTCATAGAAGATTATCCCCTACAATTGAATTAGGAATAATTTGACCTCCTATTGGTATTATTTCTTTCAATCCATTTCATATTCCTTTATTAAATACAGCAATTCTTTTAGCTTCAGGGGTAACTGTAACTTGAGCTCATCATAGTTTAATAGAAGGAAACCATACACAAACAACTCAAAGTTTATTTTTTACTATTTTATTAGGAATTTATTTTTCAATTCTTCAAGCTTATGAATATATTGAATCACCATTTACTATTGCTGATAATATTTATGGTTCAACTTTTTTCATAGCAACAGGATTCCATGGACTTCATGTATTAATTGGGACTACTTTTTTACTAATTTGTTTTTTTCGCCATATTTTAAATCATTTTTCTAAAATTCATCATTTTGGATTTGAAGCTGCAGCTTGATATTGACATTTTGTTGATGTAATTTGATTATTCCTTTATATTTCAATTTATTGATGAGGAGGATATTTATAAAGTATATCTTGTATATTTGACTTCCAATCATAAGGTCTAAATAATTTTAGTATAAATAATTTATATAATTATAACCATAAGAATTATCATTTTTTTAATCACCATTATTATAATATTTATTTCTTCTTTAATTTCAAAAAAAACTTTAATAGATCGAGAAAAATGTTCACCTTTTGAATGTGGCTTTGATCCAATAAATTATTCTCGACTACCTTTTTCTCTCCGATTTTTTTTAATTGCAATTATTTTTCTCATTTTTGATGTAGAAATTGCCTTAATTCTTCCCATAATTATTATTATAAAATCTTCAAATTTAATAAATTGAATAATTACAAGTTTAATTTTTATTTTTATTCTATTAATTGGATTATACCATGAATGAAATCAAGGAGCTTTAGAATGAAATAATTAATTTAAATAAGAAGCGATAAATTGCAATTAGTTTCGACCTAATTTTAGGTGAAAATCACCCTTATTTTTATAGGATAATAGTTAATTATAACATTTAATTTGCATTTAAAAAATATTGATCTTCTTTTCAATTTATCTTATTTAATTGAAACCAAAAAGAGGTATATTACTGTTAATAATATTATTGAATATTTATATTCCAATTAAAAATATAAATGGAATTTAACCATTAAAGAAAAAAGTTAGCAGCTTTTTCTTGAACAACATATTTTTATTTATATAGTTTAAAAAAAACATTATATCTTCAATATAAAATTAAAAATTTATTTTTTATAGATATTTAAAAATTTTTAAAATTTCTTTAACATCTTCAATGTCACGCTCTAATTATAAGCTATTTAAATTTTTTTTCTAAAATAATATAAAAATTAACATAAATAATCACAATAAATAACTTATTAAATAAATCTTTAAATTATTATTCTGAAATTCTTGAATATACAACGAATAACTTTTTAATTGATTATATAAAACTTGCCCCCCAAAATATTCTCTTCAACCTTGATCAAAAATTTTAAAACATTTTAATCCTAAAATTAAAGGAAATTTAATAATTCCTAATGTAGAAATTATTGGTATAAATCATATAACCCCTATGAAAAATCTTATTTTTAAAAAATATAAAGATTTATTAAAAAAAAATAATGAAACATTTCTTAATAAATAACCTAAAATTCCCCCCATAAAACAAACTAATAAAATTAATATTTTTATTAAAAAAGGTAAACAAATTATTACATTATTAAAAAATATTAATCAATTTAATATTCTTCCTCCAATAATAGCCATTATTATTAAAACAAAAATTCTAAAAGACATTACTCAACCATAATCATTTAAATTATTTAAAGAACCTCCCCTATATTCTCTTGTTATAGAATAATATACTAAACGAAATGAATAACTTACTGTTAATCCAGTTGAAAAAAAAAATAAAAAAAAAGAAAAAAAATTAATATAAGATAATATTGCTATTTCTAAAATCAAATCCTTAGAATAAAATCCGGCTAAAAAAGGTATTCCACATAATGCTAAATTAGCAATATTAAAACATCTGCAAGTTAAAGGTATTCTTAAAATTAAACTTCCTATAAATCGAATATCTTGAATATTTTTTATATTATGAATAATTACCCCAGCACATATAAATAATAAAGCTTTAAATAAAGCATGAGTTAATAAATGAAAAAAAGCTAATTTATAAAATCCTATAGACAAAATTCTTATTATCAATCCTAATTGACTTAAAGTTGATAAAGCAATAATTTTTTTTAAATCAAATTCAAAATTTGCTCCTAATCCTGCTATAAATATTGTTAATCCTGAAATTAATAATATAATTTGACCAATTAAAGAATCTATTAATAAAATATTAAACCGAATTAATAAATAAACTCCTGCAGTAACTAAAGTTGATGAATGAACTAAAGCTGAAACCGGAGTCGGAGCTGCTATTGCAGCAGGTAATCAAGAAGAAAAAGGAATTTGGGCTCTTTTTGTTATTGCCGCCAATACTACTAAATAACCAATTACTATTATTTGAAAATCTTTATTTATTAATTCCAAATAAAAAATATAATTCCATCTTCCATAATTTAATATTCATGCAATTGCTAATAATAATGCTACATCCCCAATTCGATTTGATAAAGCAGTTAATATTCCTGCATTATAAGATTTTACATTTTGAAAATAAATAACTAAACAATAAGATACTAACCCTAATCCATCCCATCCTAATAAAATTCTAATTAAATTAGGTCTAATAATTAATATTATTATTGATATTACAAATATCAAAACTAATATAATAAATCGATTAATATTTATATCTTCATGTATATATTCTATTCTATAAAAAATTACTAAACTAGAAATTAACAAAACAAAAGATATAAATATTAATCTTATTCAATCAAATAAAAAAGTTATTACAATTGAAACTGAATATAATGAAATAATTTCTCATTCAATAAAATAAATTAAATCTTTTATTAAAAATTTTATTGAAATTATAAATAATATTAATCTAATAAAAAATAAAATATAAAATCTATTTTTACAAATTTTTATTTGTATCACGATTTAAAATGAAATTTCATATCATTGACACCACAAATCAATATTTTTTTTAAACTATTTAAATTTTTTTATATTCATAATATACAAAAATTTCTTTTTATAATTAATAAATTTAAAGGTAATCAATGTAATATTAATAAAAGAAACTCTCGAATTTTTCCAGAAAAAAAATAATTCACCCCAGAATAAACTTTTCCGTGTTGTCTATAAGAAAATAAATATAAAGTATAAGCTGCTCTAAAAAATGATAAAAAGGCTAATATAATTATTGTTATCCATGACCATCTGATAATTCTATTTATTAAAGAAATTTCCCCTAATAAATTTAATGAAGGAGGAGCAGCTATATTACCCGAACATAATAAAAATCACCATAAAGATATTCTTGGTATAAAATTTAATATACCTTTATTAATTAATATACTTCGTCTTCCTATTTGTTCATAAGAAATATTAGCCAAACAAAATAATCCAGAAGAACATAAACCATGAGCAATTATTAATGTATAAGAACCATTTATTCCTCAATATCTTATTGTTATTAATCCTCTTAAAACAATTCCTATATGAGCAACCGAAGAATAAGCAATTAATAATTTTAAATCTATTTGAAATAAACATATTAAACTTACTAAAACCCCCCCTACTAATCTAATTCTAATTCAAAAAAAATTAAATTTTATTCCTAAAATTTGTAATATATAAAATACTCGTAACAATCCATATCCTCCTAATTTTAATAAAATTCCTGCTAAAATTATTGATCCAGAAATTGGAGCCTCTACATGAGCTTTTGGTAATCATAAATGAACTAAAAATATAGGTATTTTTACTAAAAATGCAAATACTAAACATAAATATAAAAAATTTATATTATATATTATTTTATAACTTAATAAATAAATTCTTAAAGTTTTTTCTATTATTTCAATATAAAAAATTCCAACTAATAAAGGTAAAGAAGCTAATAAAGTATAAAATAATAAATAAATTCCAGCTTGTAAACGTTCTGGTTGATATCCTCAACCTAAAATTAAAAACAAAGTTGGAATTAATCTACTTTCAAAAAATAAATAAAATATAAATATTCTTATAGATCTAAAAGTTAAAATTAATATTATTAATAAAACAATAATTATAAAAATAAATAAATAACAATAATTATTTTTATAAAAAATTTTTTCTCTTGCTATTAATATTAATGAACAAATTCATAATCTTAATATAATTAATCCATAAGATATTATATCCATCCCAAAATAATAAGAAATTAAACAAAAATAATTATTAAATCTAATTTTTAATATAAATAAAAATGAAAATATAAATAATACATTTTGAATAAATCAAAAAATATTTTTATAAAATATTAAAAAAAAAATAAATAAAATTCCAAAAATAAATTTTAACATTGTAAAATTGAAAATCTTTGAAAATAATCATTTCCATGAGTACGAATTATAGAAACTAAAATTGATAATCCTAATACCCCCTCACATACACAAAAACTTAAAAAAAATATTCTAAAATATATTTCAAATTTCATAAAATTTAAATATAATAATAAAATTCTAAACAAAATTAAAACTATAAATTCTAATCTTAACAAAGTACATAATAAATGTTTTCGTCTAGAAATATATGTAATACATCTAAATATAAATATTAATACATAAATAATATAAATAAAATAATTTTCCATTAATTAGTTTTAATAGTTTAACAAAAACATTAGTCTTGTAAACTAAAAATAAAATATTTTTTTTAAAACTTCAAGAAAAAAGAAATTTCTTTATCTTTAATTCCCAAAATTAAAATTTTTTTTAAACTATTTCTTGAAATTTATATATTTTTAATTTCTATTTGTTTCATCATCTCATTTATTTTTATACAAATAAAACACCCTCTTGCTATAGGATTAACATTATTAATTCAAACTTGTTTAATTTCTTTAATTTTAGGAATTTTTACCCAAACTTTTTGATTTTCTTATATTTTATTTTTAATTTTTTTAGGAGGAATATTAATTTTATTTATTTATGTAACTTCTCTTTCATCTAATGAAATATTTTCATTTTCAATGAAATTAAGAATTTTATTTTGAACCTTTATTATTTTTTCTTTTTTTTTATTTTTAATTATAGATAAATTATTTATTGAAAATTTTTCTTTAAATTTAGAAATATCTTCATTAATTAATTTCAATTTTATAAATGAAAATTTAATTTCATTAAATAAAATATATAATTTTCCAACAAATTTAATTACTATTGTCTTAATTAATTATTTATTTTTAACTTTATTAATAACTGTAAAAATTACAAAAAAAAATTATGGACCATTACGTCCTATAAATTAATGAATAAACCATTCCGAAAATCACACCCTTTATTAAAAATTATAAATAATTCATTAGTAGATCTTCCTACACCTCTAAATATTTCTGCCTGATGAAATTTTGGCTCTCTTTTAGGGTTATGTTTAATTATTCAAATTTTAACAGGGCTATTTTTAGCAATACACTATACTGCAGATATTGAAACAGCATTTAATAGAGTAAATCATATTTATCGAGATGTTAATAATGGATGAATTTTACGAATTTGCCATGCTAATGGAGCTTCTTTTTTTTTTGCCTGTTTATTTACTCATGTAGGACGAGGAATTTATTATAATTCATTTTTATTTATTCCAACTTGAATAATTGGAGTAATCATTTTATTTATAGTTATAGCAACAGGATTTTTAGGTTATGTTTTACCATGAGGACAAATATCATTTTGAGGAGCTACTGTAATTACAAATTTACTCTCAGCTGTTCCTTATTTAGGAAATATATTAGTTCAATGAATTTGAGGAGGATTTGCTGTTGATAATGCTACTCTTACACGATTTTTTACTTTTCATTTTATTTTACCATTTATTATTCTCGCATTAACAATAATTCATCTATTATTTCTACACCAAACAGGATCAAATAACCCTTTAGGAATAAATTCAAATATTGATAAAATTCCTTTTCATCCTTATTTTATTTATAAAGATCTAACAGGATTTATTATTTTAATTTGAATTTTAATATCATTTATTTGAAAATTTAATTATTTATTAATAGATCCAGAAAATTTTATTCCAGCAAACCCTTTAGTTACCCCAGTTCATATTCAACCAGAATGATACTTTTTATTTGCATATGCAATTCTTCGCTCAATTCCTAATAAATTAGGAGGAGTAATTGCATTAGTTTTATCTATTGCAATCTTATTTATTTTACCTTTTTCTCATTTAAGAAAATTCCGCGGTCTTCAATTTTATCCAATTAATCAAATTCTATTTTGAAATATAGTAATTATTACATTTTTATTAACTTGAATTGGAGCTCGACCAGTTGAATCCCCATATATTATTACTGGCCAAATTTTAACTATCCTTTATTTTTTATATTTTTTAATTAATCCCTTATTATCAAAATATTGAGATAAATTATTAAATTAATTTTAATAATTAATAAGCTTTTATAGTATTTGTCTTGAAAACAAAAGAAAGAAGTAAATTCTTCTATTAATTTTTACTAAAATTAATTCATTAAAATAAATAAAATAAAATAATAATTTTAACTCCAATAAAAAAAAATAAATAATTTAAAGATACTGGTAAAAAACTTTTTCAAGCTAAATATATTAATTTATCATAACGAAAACGAGGTAAAGTTCCTCGAACTCAAATAAATAAAAAAGAAATTAAAGTAATTTTTAAAAAAAACATAAATCTATAAATATCTCTTCCTAAAAAAATTACACTAAATAATATTCTTATAAATAAAATTCTGGAATATTCAGCTAAAAAAATTAAAGCAAATCCTCCTCTTCTATATTCAACATTAAACCCAGAAACTAACTCAGATTCACCTTCAGCAAAATCAAACGGAGTACGATTTGTTTCTGCTAAACAAGAAGCAAACCAAACTAATGCTAATGGAAAACAAAAAAAAATAAATCATATATTCAATTGAAATTCATAAAAACTTAATAAATTATAATTTCCTACTAAAAAAATAAAACTTAATAAAATTAAAGCTAATCTAACTTCATAAGAAATAGTTTGAGCTACTGCCCGTAACCCCCCTAATAAAGCATAATTTGAATTAGAAGACCACCCCGCAATTATAACTATATAAACTGTTATTCTAGTAATACATAAAAAAAATAAAACTCCTAAATTAAAAGAATATAATTTAATTAAATAAGGAATTCTTATTCAAATTAATAAAGATAAAAATAAAGAAAAAATAGGAGAAAAATAATAAAAAATATAATTTGATAATAAAGGATATGTTATTTCCTTAGTAAATAATTTTACAGCATCTCTAAAAGGCTGCAATAAACCAATAAATCCAACTTTATTTGGACCTTTTCGAATCTGAATATAACCTAAAACTTTTTGTTCCAATAATGTTAAAAAAGCAACCCCAACTAATACACAAATTACTAATAATAAACTTCCAATTAAACTTAAATAATAATCAAAAAAAAACAATACTATTTATAATTTTTATTATATAAATAAATTCTAAATTTATTGCACTAATCTGCCAAAATAGTAAATTAATTTATTATTATTCTAAAAAATAAAATTTATATTTTTTATATTAGGTCCTTTCGTACTATAATATAATCTTTAATTAAAGATAGAAACCAACCTGGCTTACACCGGTTTGAACTCAGATCATGTAAGAATCTAAAAGTCGAACAGACTTAAACTTTAAACTTCTACACCTAAAAATTATTCTTAATCCAACATCGAGGTCGCAATCTTTTTTGTCGATATGAACTCTAAAAAAAAATTACGCTGTTATCCCTAAGGTAACTTAATTTTTTAATCAATATAATTGGATCAATAATTCATAAATTTATGTAATTATAAATAAAAGTTTTTTAAATTTTAATACCACCCCAGTAAAATTTTTAATATTTTTATAATTTTTATTAATCTTATTAAATTATAAAAAATAAAAATAAAGATCTATAGGGTCTTCTCGTCTTTTAACTTTATTTTAACTTTTTAATTAAAAAATAAAATTCTATAAAATTTTAAAAAAAACAGTTTATATCTCATTCAACCATTCATACAAGCCTTCAATTAAAAAACTATTGATTATGCTACCTTTGCACAGTCAAAATACTGCGGCCCTTTAAAATTTCAGTGGGCAGGTTAGACTTTAAATTAAATTCAAAAAGACATGTTTTTGATAAACAGGTGAATATAAAAATTTGCCGAATTCTTTATTTAAACCTATCAAATTAATTTATTTTTATAAATTTATATACTAATTTTATCATAATTTATATATTATTAAAATTTAAATAAATATTTTAATAAAAAATTTAATTTAATAATAAATATTAACATTAAATTTATAATTTATAACAAAATTATTAAAGATAACTAATTTTAAGCTTACATTTAAATTATTAAATATTTTAAATATAAAAATTTATTTTAAAGCTAATCCCTTAAAATATTAATTTTATAATTTTAATTTATTAACTAATAAATAAATTAAATATATAAATCTAAATTAAATTTATTTCTTAAAAAACTAGATATATTTTAAAACGATTAACATTTCATTTCTAATTATATATATAAAATAATTATTCTACAGTAACTTTTCTATATAATTAAATCTTTAAAATTCGAAATATATAAATATAATTATTTATTATTTAATAAACCCTGATACACAAGGTACAATAATTTAAATTTTCTTTTTAAATAAAAATTTTTCAAATTATTTCAATTTTCTTTTACAATACTAATAAACTATAATTAAAATTATTTTTCCTTTAAAAAATACTAAAACTAAATTATTTAAAATTATTTTTATTAAATTATTAATTTAAAATTTTTAAAATAAATAAATAAATTTTAATTCAATTTAAATTGAATTGCACAAATTTCTTTTCAATGTAAATGAAATACTTTTCTTTTTAAGCTTTAAATTGTCATTCTAGATACACTTTCCAGTACATCTACTATGTTACAACTTATCTTATTTTAATAATAAGAACGATGGGCGATATGTACATATTTTAGAGCTAAAATCAAAAAAATAATCTATTTTTAATTACTATTAAATCCACTTTCAAAATTCTATTTCAAAAAATTATCCATATAAATAAATTTATTGTAATCCATTTCTACTTAAACATAAACTGCACCTTGATCTGACATATTATTTTTAAAAAAATATTTTAAAAATTTAATCTTTTAATATATTCTGATGACGACGATATACAAATTAAACAAATTTAAGTAAGGTTCAATGTGGATTATCAATTACAGAACAGATTCCTCTAAATAGACTAAAATACCGCCAAATTTTTTAAATTTTAAGAATATAACTACTACTACTTTATTATTTTTTTTATTTAAATTTAATAATAGGGTATCTAATCCTAGTTTATTACAAAAACTTTATAACTTCAATTATTTTTTTTATAAATAATATTTAAATTTAAAAATTTCACCTTATAAATTTATTTTTATATTAAAAATAAAATTTAATTATTAACAAAAATTTTTTATTTGTATTATTTGTATAACCGCGATAGCTGGCACAAATTTTATCAATACTTTTATATAATTACTAAAACAAAATTACTTTTTTTTTTAATATTAATGCTTGAGAAATAAATTATTAAATTTATTTAGCGGGTTTCCTCCGCGCAGCAAAGGACTGAGCTGGTTGTCCGTGGTAACCGAGCTGTGCCTGCCCGGGTGAGGCTGAACGAGGGGAGTGCACTGACTGTG